TATAACTATTTTTTTGATCAATCGTTAAATTTAATGAAATCAACTGCAATGGTAATTATTCTATAGATATAGAGCCTTTTTTTTTATTTAATCGGATAAAAAGCGATCGCCTATTCATCCTAATATTGGAATTGTCTGAACAATATAAATAGAATATTGATTGGAGAGAGGTATGATATAAAAAGATCTTTTAGATCTCTTTCCTTTTTTTTACAATTCTTTACTCTACTATTGTTATTGTAATCTTTTTTGCTATTACTCGAGATTGTATATACCATATTTGTATATTGATATTACCTAAGTCAATTCTCTTTGGCCGTGCATACATTGCATTAGGCTAAGCCAAAAAAGACTATTTCAAAAAAAAATGAGTCAATGATGACCCTCCAAAGATTCGCCTATATAAGCCGCAGCTAAAGTTGCAAAAATAAGAGCTTGAATACCACTTGTAAATAATCCAAGGAACATAACAGGGATAGGAACCACTAAAGGTACTAAAGAAACAAGAACAACAACTACTAATTCATCCGCTAATATATTCCCGAAAAGTCGAAAACTAAGCGATAGGGGTTTTGTAAAATCTTCTAAAATGTTAATGGGTAAAAGGATTGGAGTTGGTTGAATGTATTTACTGAAATAACCCAATCCCTTTTTGGTAAGACCCGCATAGAAATATGCCACTGACGTGAGTAAAGCTAAAGCAACGGTAGTATTTATATCATTCGTGGGTGCAGCTAACTCCCCCTGAGGTAACTCTATTATTTTCCAAGGTAAAAGAGCCCCGGACCAATTAGAAACAAAAATAAATAGAAACATAGTTCCAATAAAGGGAACCCAAGAACCGTATTCTTCTCCAACCTGAGTTTTACTCAGGTCTCGAATGAATTCAAGGATATATTCGAAGAAATTTTGACCGTCAGCCGGAATGGTTTGTGGGTTTCGAACAGCTAAAGTAGCTGAACCCAATAAGATAGCAATTACAACCCAAGAGGTAATAAGTACTTGGGCATGGACTTGGAAACCCGCGATTTGCCAATAGAAATGTTGGCCTACTTCCACACTCGATATATCGTATAACCCTTTTAGGGTGTTGATGGAACACGATAGAACATCCATATTGCCCTCTGACAGAAATAAAAAGAATTATTTTGATTCAACCGTCTTTTTCTTGATTTGCCTATTTGAATCGCATATTCTGAATACCAATGAATCATGTACTATCCTCTTTTTTAAAATTCAAGAATAGCAACGGATTCCATCCATTTATGAGTATGAGTTTTCCGAAATAATGGATTTATCTTATATTCTTAATCAAAGATTTCTTATATAGCTAAAACGACCCTCACAAATTGCAAATACTAATTTGTTAAGAACTAATCGGATTGAAGCTATAGCGTCATCATTCGCCGGAATCGAAATATCCGCAAGGTCGGGGTCGCAATTTGTATCGATAAAACAAATCGTTGGAATTCCCAAAGCGATACATTCTCGAAGGGCCGTATATTCTTCTTGCTGATCAACGATGATTACAATATCGGGCAACCACGTCATATATTTAATTCCACCCAGATATGTTTGCAAATGAGATAATTGTCTCGTCAACATAGCTGCATCTCTTTTCGGAAGACGGTTGAGTTTCCCCGTCCTTTGTTCCATTCTCAAGTCCCTGAACTTATGAAGTCTCATTTCTGTAGTGGACCAATTCGTTAACATACCGCCGAGCCATTTTTTATTAACATAATGACACCGAGCCCTTATTGCAGCCCATGCTATTGAATCGGCTACGTTATTTTTGGTACCAACAATTAAGAATTGTTTTCCTCTACTTGCGGCATCAAAAACCAAACCGCAAGCTTCTGATAAAAAACGAGCCGTTCTAGTAAGATTTGTAATATGAATACCTTTGCGCTTTCCAGAGATATAAGGTACCATTCTAGGATTCCATTTCCTAGTACTATGACCAAAATGCACTCCTGCTTCCATCATCTCTTCTAGATTGATGTTCCAATATCTTCTTGTCATTTCTCCCCACATTTTTTCTTTTTTTTTTTTTGAAAAAAAAAAAGAGACGATGTACATGTACACGGAAATAAATAATTGTTCCGACGGAACCTTCTCGTCTACCGAAGATTGGCTGCTGGTTAATTCCTTTGCTATTCATTATTCTTTTTATTACCAATCTTAAGAATCGTGAACTCTTAATAAATGATATAATTGTTCTGATATATTATGAGAATTCTTTAAAATGCAAGAATCAAATAATCCTCTGTGGTAGAACAAAATATCTCTCATTTCCCCCCCGAATAGATTCTTCTTTTTAGTTTCCAAAGAGATGTTGTGATGTTGGCTTGAACGGCGCACTAATCTTTTGAATCCGGTCCCAACGGGTATCATCCTCCCCAGAACAACATTTTCTTTCAGCCCTTTCAACCAATCAACACGACTCCGGAGAGAGGCTTTTGCTAAAACTCGAGCAGTTTCTTGAAAACTGGCTTCGGATATGAAACTTTGAGTATTCAAAGATGTTCTCGTTATTCCCAATAAGATGGCTCGATAACGGATCACTTCTTCCAAAGCACGCCCCATTCGTTCCGCTCGTAACAATCCAATCAGTTCTCCGGGCGAAAAAACATCAGACATTCCATCTTCTGAAACCAACACTTTTGATGTTATTTGGCGTACAATCATCTCTATATGTTTATTATGAATCTGCACCCCCTGGGATCGATAAATCTTTTGGATCTTATTAACCAAAGAAATACGACTTTGCGCTATAGTTAGCTCAGCGCCAATCAAGAATCCCCAAGGAATTCCAAGAATTCTTGTTAGATGTTCGTTCCAACCCTCAACCCTCCTTTCGAGGTTCATCGATATTGAATCAACCGAACGCACTTCTAAGACCTGTTCGACTTTTGGAAGACCCTGCGTTATATCACCAGATTTCGATTTTTCATATATAAATGTAACTAATGTATCTCCTTCGTAAAGGATTTCCCCATAATGGCCGCGAACAGTTGCTCCGGGAGTGGCTAAATAAGGCTTAGCTGATCTTATTACTACAGAGTTAACTTGAACAATTAGAACTTGACCCGATTTTAGATGGGGCCTGTTTTTGGCTATCCATACATTTTCGCAAATAAACTGCCCAAGATTCATTATTGTGGATGTCTCTTCATAATAATTGTGATGGCGAAAATACCAATTCAAATTGAATGGATTCAAAATGATGTTACTGCACGGATCGGGATTATAAATTCTCCCATTTTCAGATATTAAAAAATAGTTTAGTCCTTGAAAAGTCTGTTTTAAATTGTCAAGTTGCAAATAGTTAGTTACCGAGGTCTGATTATGAGTTATTAAATAGTAAAATGAATAAAAATTCACAACAGGAAGGGCTATTCCTAAAGGACCCAACGAATCCCTAATTGGAATTATGGAATCTTTTTTAATTGATTCTTTTCTAGCATTGTGATATTTTATACCGACGAATGGACCCATTCGAACACAATTGGATGATGACAAAATTATCAAAGATTGACATTCTTTATTTCTATTCAATAACGTACGAATAGTTCCTTGATTTTGGATAAGCAATTCTTGAATCCTTGTTGCCTGAAAATTAGAATAAAACGGATTGATATTGGTGCGATCTGATCCATTATCAGAGATGAATCCTGAACCTGAGGGATGATTCCTTTTTTCGGTATACGAAATAGGGTATTTCGCTAAGTCAATTCTTAGGAAATCCCGAATCAAACCATTTGTCCTTACTTCAACAAAAGAAGCAGAAGCCTCCTTTATTGAAGAGCTTTTGTTCTCTTGGTCCCAATTCAATACTAAACACGTCCGAACTAATTGAATACTTGTGCCATCAATTCCCCCAATTGGTTTGCCAAGGATATAATTGACAACTTGAAGTTGCACATTATACCTTTCCCGCAACATATCCTGTGGGAAAAGTGCTGCTAAATTTATACCGTCCGCGATTTTATATGTGACTACGGGTCGAACCAAAACAAAAGACTTTTTCTTGGTAGGTGTGATCCGTTGGACATAGATCCAATTTTTCAGTTTTTTTAATTCCTTGTAATTTGTTTTTCCTATTCCTGATGGTATCAAAATGCCGCTGTGACGACATAGCTTATCTGTCTCTTCAGGAAAATGGATATCTCCAGAAAAGATTTTAAGTTCAATCCCCCCCTTTTTTCTCTCCACTCGGACCAATCCGCCCGCTCGGCTTCTTGTATTTAAAGCGATTCGTGTATCTACTCCAATGATACTATTGTTCCGTACCATTATGAAAGAAGATCCAGGTAAGATATGTACTTCCTCAGGAATGAAAAAAAATCGATCTACTTTCCTTTGGTATTTTGGCCTAAATTCTTTGACTCCTCGATACTCAATCTCAATCAAATCCTCTTTTTTGACGATTGAATGCGCCTCTATAGTCCCATATTTAGTAATTCCCGAACTCTTTCTTTTGTATCGAGGATCATCAAAATAAGCAAGAATGCTTTTTCTACGGAAAATACCGTTTATAGGTATTTCAATCAAGATACCCGGGCGGGGCATTAGTTCCTTCTCCCGTTCTTGAATCGATTGGAATGGAAAGATGAATCTCATTTTTCGCCTTTTTGCCAATAAATCAAAATTTTTGTGGAGAATGGCAAGATATATGAGATTACAACGATCCGTGCATATGATTCGATTAAGTTCTGAATAATTAGGAATCCCGCCCTCTTTTTTACCAGAAAAATCCCAACTAAAGAATTTGCGTCTCACTTGATCATTAGTCACCGAGAGGTTAGAAATATAAGGCCGGGAATCAACCTTCATTTGATCTTGATCCTTGTGGAGCAAAAAGAAGTCTACACTTGATCTGCACGGATCCCCGGATAATATCCATAAATGACTTGTTTTTGGTAAGAGATGAACATTACCATATATAAATTCGGGTGCATGGTACACATTGGTACTCCAATGCATTTCTCCCCCGGAGT